CAGATATATCATGGCGAATTCTTCAGAAAAAAGGGTGTCTTCCACAATGGAATCTGATAAGCGAAATTTCGAGAAAGTGTTTACATAATTTTCTTATGTTCGAAGAAATTATTCATCGAAATAATGAGTCACCATTGATATCGACACATCTGAGATTGCCAAAGGTTCATGAGTTCCTCTATTCAATCCTTTTCCTTCTTCTTGTTGTTGGATATCTCGTTCGTACACATCTTCTCTTTGTTTCCCGAGCCTCTAGTGAGTTACAGACAGAGTTCGAAAAGGTCAAATCTTTGATGATTCCACCATACATGATTGAGTTGCGAAAACTTCTGGATAGGTATCCTACATCTGAACTGAATTCTTTCTGGTTAAAGAATCTCTTTCTAGTTGCTCTGGAACAATTAGGAGATTCTCTAGAAGAAATCCGGGGTTCTGTTTCTGGCGGCAACATGCTATTGGGTGGTGATCCCGCTTATGGGGTCAAATCAATCCGTTCTAAGAAGAAATATTTGAATATCAATTTCATCGATCTCATAAGTATCATACCAAATCCCACCAATCGAATCACTTTTTCAAGAAATACGAGACATCTAAGTCATACAAGTAAAGAGATCTATTCATTGATAAGAAAAAGAAAAAACGTGAACAGTGATTGGATTGATGATAAAATGGAATCCTGGGTTGCGAACAGTGATTCGATTGATGATGAAGAAAGAGAATTTTTGGTTCAGTTCTCCACCTTAACGACAGAAAAAGGGATTGATCAAATTCTATTGAGTCTGACTCATAGTGATTATTTATCTAGTGATCATTTATCAAAGAACGACTCTGGTTATCAAATGATTGAACACCCGGGAGCAATTTACTTACGATATTTAGTTGACATTCATAAAAAGTGTCTAATGAATTATGAGTTCAATACATCCTGTTTAGCAGAAAGACGGATATTCCTTGCTCATTATCAGACAATCACTTATTCACAAACCTCGTGTGGGGCTAATAGTTTTCATTTCCCGTCTCATGAAAAACCCTTTTCGCTCCGCTTAGCCCTATCCCCCTCTAGGGGTATTTTAGTGATAGGTTCTATAGGAACTGGACGCTCCTATTTGGTCAAATACCTAGCGACAAACTCCTATGTTCCTTTGGTATTTCTGAACAAGTTCCTGGATAACAAGCCTAAAGGTTTTCTTATTGATGATATCGATATTGATGATAGTGACACTATTGATGATAGTGACGAGAGTGATGCTAGTGACGATATCGATCTTGACCTCGATACGGAGCTGCTAACTCTGATGAATGCGCTAAATATGGATATGATGCCGGAAATAGACCGATTTTCTATCACCCTTCAATTCGAATTAGCAAAAGCAATGTCTCCTTGCATAATATGGATTCCAAACATTCATGATCTGGATGTGAATGAGTCGAATTACTTATCCCTCGGTCTATTAGTGAACTATCTATCCAGGGATTGTGAAAGATGTTCCACTAGAAATATTCTTGTTATTGCTTCGACTCATATTCCCCAAAAAGTGGATCCCGCTCTAATAGTTCCGAATAAATTAAATACATGCATTAAGATACGAAGGCTTCTTATTCCACAACAACGAAAGCACTTTTTCAATCTTTCATATACTAAGGGATTTCACTTGGAAAAGAAAATGTTCCATACTAATGAATTCGGGTCCATAACCATGGGTTCCAATGCACGAGATCTTGTAGCACTTACCAATGAGGCCTTAGCGATTAGTATTACACAGAAGAAATCAATTATAGACACTAATACAATTAGATCCGCTCTTCATAGACAAACTTGGGATTTGCGATCCCAGGTAAGATCGGTTCAGGATCATGAGATCCTTTTCTATCAGATAGGAAGGGCTGTTGCACAAAATGTACTTCTAAGTAATTGCCCCATAGATCCTATATCTATCTATATGAAGAAGAAATCATGTAACGAAAGGGATTCTTATTTGTACAAATGGTACTTCGAACTTGGAACGAGCATGAAGAAATTAACGATACTTCTTTATCTTTTGAGTTGTTCTGCCGGATCGGTCGCCCAAGACCTTTGGTCTCTACCCGGACCCGATGAAAAAAATGGGATCACTTCTTATGGACTCGTTGAGAATGCTTCTGATCTAGTTCATGGCCTATTAGAAGTAGAAGGTGCTCTGGGGGGATCCTCACGGACAGAAAAAGATTGCAGTCAGTTTGATAATGATCGAGTGACATTGCTTCTTCGGACCGAACCAAGGAATCCTTTAGATATGATGCAAAATGGATCTTGTTCTATCGTTGATCAGAGATTTCTCTATGAAAAATACGAATCGGAGTTTGAAGAAGGGGAAGTAGAAGGAGCCCTCGACCCGCAACAGATAGAAGAGGATTTATTCAATCACATAGTTTGGGCTCCTAGAATATGGCGCCCTTGGGGCTTTCTATTTTATTGTATCGAAAGGCCCAATTCATTGGGATTTCCCTATTGGGCCAGGTC